ATCTAAGATCCCAAACTAAAGACATCTTATATGAGTTCCAAGAAAGGAGCTTAGACATTTTTGTTTCAAGACAATCTAGAGCTTGACCGGCTTGAGACCACCCATTTTTGATGAGATCAGGAAGGTTAGGCTTTTTTCACATCATATAGAATCTAAAGGGAGATAAGGCTTGAAAACGGGAGCCCACATAGGGTTGTGCTCAGAGATCGATCGAAGGCTCGCTCCTTGTATGGTGTCAGGAAAGGAAATGCCCCAATCCTTTTTTATGAAGTCAGAACCAGTCTAACCTTTCTGAAGATTAGCAGCTCCTTGCCTATAGTTTATGTTTGCAGCAGGAGGTTTGCACGGTAAGAATAGACAGTGTTGATAATGAGAGCAAAGGCGCTTCTGCTTTATCTTGAAAATGAGTAATATCAATTGGCAAGACCTTGAGTGCCACTAAAAATATCATCCAAAAAAAACTAGCAAGCAATATCCAATCAAGCGCAGCGCTACGTTGGTTGAGCCTACTGTGATATAGAAGCTATAGCAAAAAGCCAGCCAGCGAACCAGCATCTAGCTGTACTTTCTTTGTCTAGTCGTCGATCTGATACGATGAGGAACGGACTGGACTAGTAGGATCTGATGAGAGAGGCGAATAAGGAAGTTTAGTACCGACTGGCCAATGAGAGGGGACTAGGTCTCGTGTAAGCCCTTCGTTCTAGTGGTGAACTGCTTGTTCGACTTAAGCCTTTGTCACTCTCCCCTTCGGTTAAAGCAAGCCCGTCCAATCCTCTATCCATTACCCCTTTCCCGCCTTCGACTTCAAGCAGTAAGCAGCTCGCTGCTCTAACGGGTGGTTTTGAGCCAGGGGTTACGCAAGCCCTTCTCATAATTGGAATAAATAATAACATACGGGAGTAGGAATCGCAAGTCAGCTACTTCTAGACTCTTGTTTTCAATAGATAGGATGGTTGCACTAGGAAAGCCCGTGGGCACACAAGCAAAGGCATAATCACCCCTTACCGAACCCTAACTTATAACCTCAACCTCTGTCTCTTCCATTCTCTATCTCCTAGTTCTGTATTAGAAGAAGAAAAAGAAAGAAAGCGAGTCAGTTGGTACTAGTTCTACACCGGCCCTTTTGCTATGCGATACCTTGTGACTTCCGTCCCGTCACCGCCACCGGACCCGAAAGGCACCTATCCGTGGGAGACCCTAAATCAGGGGTTGATCATCGAAGCCAGGGCAATAAGGATTCAGGCATTTGAGCGCTGATGTAGTTAACAGCCACCTGAATAGTCGATTCATTAGGGTCGTCACCTTCTACCCAACTAAAGAAAACTGCAATCGTAGTTTATCAACCACTCACAAGACCACCGAGATCTTCGACTTAGCTCCCAAAGGTAATAATCCACCCGGCCCTTCTCCAACCTATACAAAGAGAACAGAAGATAACGAAAGGAAGACAAAGTCCTAACTAAATCATAACACAAGCTACCCATTCCATCTATCATATCAGTCGAGTCGATCCAATTCGTTCTTATCTATAGAATAGATAAGGCAAGAGAGAACTTATGACCTCGCGGATGGAGAGGGATTCGAACCCCCGGTATTCCTATCAATACTTCGGTTTTCAAGACCGACTCTTTCAACCGCTCAGACATCCATCCTCTTCGCCCTGGAGCCTATTTCTTAGGCGTAAGTGGCTTATCTATGTGATTTGCTACGCTTGCTTGCGCCTATCGGCGGACTCTATTGCCTGCCGGTTAGCGAAACTTTTCCGGTAGTACGAATCGCTACGCTTCGCTTGTTTCTATATGATAATATGCACTTTGGTTGCTGCGCTCTCTGCGGATAATAGCAAGAGAGTGAAGAACGAATGATCCTCCAAACAGAGTGATTGAGTCCGACTCCTGCGAGCGAGCGAAAAGCGGGGCAAGAGAGCGAGTTCGACCCGCGAACGATCAGCAAGTGAAGGACCGATCCTTTTGCGCCAGTACTGTTGTGAGACTGGTACTTGGCGGCTTACGAGCAACATACAGACTAAGGGTTTCCTTCACTCCCTCGCTCTTTTTTAAAGGCCCTTTCTATTCTCTTTCGTCTATGGTTCTTACATAAGAAGACTGAACGCCCAGCTTCGCAGAGCAGCTCTCTCCCCAGCCCACAGCATAGTGTGGAATCTGGATCGTTTCATTGAGCACCACTTCTTTTAGATAGAAAGGTCTTCTGACTCTATTGCATCAAATCATAACCTACGCCTTCGACTAGTATGGAAAGACTAAGCTCTATTTCAGAGATTGGACTTTCTTACTTAGAGTTAGAGATTACCAATGGAACTAGGTATATCCCAATAGAGCTCCCATGACGGATAACTGCAAATAGGATAAGACATGAAGCAGTACTACGGGTTATATTACCAGGTTAGACTCCCCTTTCTAGACAAAAGGAATAGAAAAACAGATGTAAGGCATTCGTAGGAAATATATAATATAAACAATAGGGGTGGATAGGACATCATCATAGGGAATACCTATTAGTAAGGGGTATTTACTGGGCTGGATTAGGGAGCTCCTTAGTAAGAGAGATCTCATAGGCGTGCTCTTTATACTAATTAGATTCAGAGAGATTTGCTGCTCTTGACTATCCCGCTTGTTTTTTCTGTTGATAGGTTAGATTCCCGGTTGAACGTTCGGAAACCCTACCATGGAGTCTTTCCCCAGTGCCTCGACTAGTGCTTTTCCTAAGTGGTGGATATTTTGTTTAGGCTTTTAGTCATATCTATTCCTCTCTTTGAGTGTGCTAGTAATAAGCTGGGCAAGTCCACTCCATAAAGGCGAGGCTCTAAAAGAGAAAGCAGTCCTCTCAGTCGAGTCACTTCGTACCTCCTTGAAGTTCCTTTTTCATTTAATGTGGTAAGGAGAAATGCAATCTCTGAATCTCTTACATCCCGCCTAGTGCCTTTTTGAATCGAGGGGGCGAAAGCTTAATCAATCTATCAAGTAGGAGTTCTCTTTCCTTTGGATTGAGGTCCAGTTGGTTGGATAAAGGTTGGAGTTCTAAGGGCATCATCTAGAAAAATGGCCTTTCCTGGGGTTTGAGAAGGAGTTCCTTTTTGACTTCTATATCTTATATCTGCTTGATCTCCGGGCCAGTCCTAAAAGCCCCTCAAATTACAGTCCGCCTTTCCCTTCCTAAAAAGCTAACAATCCTGGGGGCCTCTCATTACTATCAATACTAACGCTCTAACAATCTCCAAGCCCAGGCTATTCTTACCTCTTTCGTTCCATGTCGGTCCAGGCCAGTTGTTTCCTCGTCTTATCTTAGGCAAGCAAATCCAATCAAGCAGCGAGCACGGATTCGTTCTTCCGCAGAAGGGGTCGGCTGAAAGCAAGTGAAGTAGCAAGCAAGAGAACGGATGCACGAATGCGAGTTTTTGTTGTAGCTTTACCGTCACAGTCTGTCCTCAAGGCAATAGAGGCATCCATTCCTGCCTGTTGTTTTGTTGGTAATAGAGAGTCCAGTACGACTGAGATAGGGTTTTACTTGAAGTAGGAACTATGGCTTAGAACAGTCTTGCTGTGTCTGTCAAGGGAAGGGAAGATCTTTTCCTTGAAAGGATATTTCACTTAACTTAAAACTTAAAGGGAAGCCCTAAATGTAAATGATAAGCAAGTAAGTAACTAAGCCAGGGTTTTGGGTCCACTTGTCTTTAAAGACCTAAGAGGACTTTTGGGTCTTGGGAGAGAAAGTTCTTTTTTCATCAACATGTGATTTTCTTTTAAGCAGAAAGTCCTTCGAACGAACCCACGTGCCATCCTCCATCTCTTTCTCGATGGGAAGAATAGCCATCAGTTTACAATCATTCTTCTTACCTCTTAAGGTAGCGAGTTCAGAGTTCACTACTAGGTAATGAAAATGAAATCAATGGAATGTTGGGTTACGATGCTTCTTTTGGTACAGCCCTTAGAAAGGTTGGGGAGAAAGACGACATGAGGTCATGTGCGTTGCTTTTTTTCTTTATTTCTTGTCTAACGTTGATCTTTTTCGCCTGTTCTGGCTAACCCCATTCCAGTCTATTAGGCAAGGTCTGTTCGATTTTTCTTCGACAGCTCGGCAAGCAGCTGAACTTTTTGCTTTTGATAGATCTCAAGGGCAAAGGACTCATTCCGGGCATGACTCGGAAGATGAAGAGGGGGCAGGCACTTTAGGCCAGTCCTATGGGTTCCTCATTTCCCTATGGTCGAGCGGTTCGGTTGGCCTGTGATGAAGAAGAACTTAGATGATGACAATGGAGCTAGTCACGGAGCTTAGTCATAGGTGACACTTTGATCCCGTTCGCCTACTGGTGAGATAAGCAATCCTCTTTCTAGGGCTCAGATCTCTTTTGAGGCACAGTGTCTTTCAACTAAGCGCTGAGCCCCTGCGATGACTAGGTCAAGCGGCGTACCTGAAGCTTCTTGCGCCTAATTCAATTGAGCTGCTAGGCTTCCTTACCTAAGCCCTGACTCGGAAATTCAGTGGAAGACGCTAAGCCTATGTTCATTGGCCTTTTTTCGATGTCAATGCTCTTTATTCTATAATCTAAATAAGGGTCGAAATAAGAAAGTCTATACTTTTCTCTGATTCATAGTGGGAGCTGTTTGGCTATTAGTCACTTTTCTCGCTCCTCAAGAAAGACGGCTAGAAACTTCCTATTATGAATGGCTTCCTTTCAGGTTGGTTGTTACAGACCATACTGTTCTAACAGGGCAGGGGAGACGGAGAACTAATCTCATACAGTACAGCTATGATCGGGCAATAGCGCAGATAAGATCAGACTGAATGTGTGAAGGATATGGTTCTGGTTCTCTTCTGTCCCGTTCCTTCAATCAAAGAAGAATCCATGCCCAGGGCTAGTGCCAGCGCATAGTCAGAGTCTTCCCTGCGTGCCTAACATCCACTCTTTCTAGTCGAGTGCCTTGCGGCGCCTTTAACGATGAGAGAAGGCGATACCTAATATAATAACTCAAGGGCACTGGCTACTCCATCAACTCAATTTCGTTGCGTAAGTGAGGAGGCCAGTCATCATAGTCTGAACTTGAAATCTTTCGTAGGCTCATCTCGTCGATTGGCATTCCGATCCTGGTCATTCATAGATAGTCGGCACTTTTAGTCATATGCTATCGCCCATTCCTGATAGCCGCAGCTCTGCCCGTTCCCTATTCCATTAAAGAATGAATGGGAATTGATCTGACAACGGCTGGGCAAAATCCATCTCTATTTTCGCGAAACTTTCTTGCTTTCATGAAGCCGACCTTAACAGACATCTCTTCCATTTTCGTAGATGGAAGATCCGGTGAATTAATTAAATTAGATGCCGCTTACCTAGATGCGGTGCTTGTCCCTCGAAGCGAAGGTCAAGACCAAGACATTGGGGATTCTGAATCTGACTGCACTTCCCTCAGGTCGAACGGCTATCGATCCTGGCCCGATGAGAAAAGGGTTGAACTCATGCTTGCCTTAACCTAATCTACTTGGATCCCGGATTCAATTCCATTAAGGCATTCATTCCCTTCATGTAAAGGAAGAGTTCAACAGAAGTCATCTCTCTGACACTGGCTGTTCTTTCTACCTAAACTTGCTTTTTGGCTTCTTTCATCAAAGATAGGTGTGAGCTAATTTTCTCGCTAAACCCGTCTCTGATCTTCTCTACTGTTTGCTTTCTTTCACCTATGGGTCAATTGCCTTTGCTTGCATTCCCATCATCTGTGCGAGTTTCTTTTTTTCTTGAATTGAAAGCGATTAGAGTTTAGTAAGGGAATGGCCGTTGGATGCCTTGGCTTCACTATCTGGTTGGGCGACTTAGTAAACTCTCTTCAACAAGCCCGAGATTACCTATCCTTGGCCGACTTCTCCTCAAGAAATTCGAGTCTTCTAGCTAAGGCACTCGCCCTCCTAAGCTTCTTCCTCTCCCTTTCTTTAGTCGAGCCCTACTTCGGATCCTCTCTCGATGGAAGTCTTTCTCGCTGATGCTAAGGCACGAGCTACTTCTAAGAAAGGAGCTTCCGACCAGCGGCTACTTTAATAGCAATTCAGAGACATAGGCAATGCCAACTCTCTCAGAAAAGAACTAATAGGCCACTTGGAAGATGATCTTGACAACCTCTTGACACTTAACGAAAGAGCTGCACCCTCCCCCGTTGCTCGAATAAGTAAACTGACTTCTTCTCCCTTAAACGCGCCTAAAGCTTTCTCTATGGTCGACTTAGTAAACTACCTTCTTCTACCGAATGAGAAAAGATTGAATGACTTGCCTCATTCTCTCAATCGATCCGAACTTCTTTTCTGTCTTCTTCGCCTGATCGTCGAATAAGTAAACTCCATCATCTGACATCTTATCTTATACCAAATAGGCCGCATTCACAATGGAGGAGACATGCCATCCTTCGAAGAAGGGACATACCTTGCACTACCTTTATCTAACCACCTGATTCAAACTAGCGGTCTACTAAGACTTTCAAGAACCCGGGACCTCCGGATGCTGTGCCTTGGAAGCAAATCGAATACGCTATTACCATCTTCTTTCTATTCTATGCTTACCCATCAAGAGCAGAAGCTAAGAGGAATACCAAACTGAAACAAAAGGATCAGATTCTCATAGAAGACAACTCAAACAAGAAGCCATCCCTTGATTTCACGAATCCTCTCCTTTCAAAAAAGCCTTTACGGTGAGACAAATGAGCCCGAAAGAATAAGCCTGACAAGCCTATGATAGAAGAATAATGGAGAAAGCAAATAAGGATTTTTGGAGCAGCGGAATGGAAGATTCTAAAGCCATTCTTCAGCTTTCGCGGGGTACAAGAGAGGAGATCATTCCATCCATAACTTTCTCTACGATGAGTTTTCTATTAAAAAACTAGTTCAAGCATAGCTGGAAAAAGGCCAATAAGATAAAGGCTAGGGGAATGAATACTAGGGAATGTGTCAAAGGCTAGACCCTACCTCTCCGCCGCCTACAATTCCACTTAGCAAAAAGACGAGGGTATTCATGAGGATCATTGGGCGATATGCTTACAAGATAGAAGTTAGAGAAAGCTGTTTTTTAAACAATTTCACTAGAAAGCCAAGAAGCTGCTTGAATCGAAGAAGAACCAAGAACTATGGCAGCTACCTCGTAGAAGAGCGGAAGCAAGCGGGGAAGGAGAAGAAAGAGATCCTCGTCTTTATGGATTTGACTTGCTCAGCTTATTACTAGCACACTGAAAGAGAGGAATAGATATGACTAAAAGCCTACAGAAACTCTCTCTACCTCCCAAAGCTCTGATTTCATTGATGGAATAAAGGGTTCTGTCTGGTCTTCCTAAGGATCGATTGATTGCCTTACCTCTTTCTTTCGACTTAAGCCAAGACGACTAGCCAGCCTACCTTTACTCCGTCCTTCCAAGAAGACCGCTTGAACATCTCTTTCGGCTGCATTATATATCAAAAGAAGGGGAATAGAAGCTGGGGAAGCATTATTAGAAGAGAAGGATGGATGGAATTCAGGCACCTTTATCGGATGAAGAATACCCTACTCATGGGAGTAGGAATATCTCCTTATAGCCGTTTATAGAATAGATGCTTTTGTATTTGGATCAGTCTCCCCTCTAAAGTCATTTCTTTCTTTTCTTCCTTTAGTCATAGAAGCAAAGAGATACCAACTTCAGAGGTCTAACATCGGTCGAGCCATATCTACATGAATCCAATTCCTATCAATATCACTAGTCAAGAGAGTACGTTCTGTCTGAAAGCAATTCCAAAGCTTGATTCCTATCTTTGAACTCTCATTCCTAATTGTGTATATAAAGTTCAGTGAAGAGATCAAAGCACAACGGGAGGGGTAGCACAAATAGAGAGATGAAAGCTGGGTGGTGGGTTCCTTTGCTTAGCAATTCCGCATTATTGAATATGATGAGAAGAAGGGAAAGCTAGGATCACTGCCAGCGCGGACACAGATTTCCTCTTCTATTATAGGTGCGCTCGATTCCCATCCCATTTAAGGAGAAGCTGACTTTACGAGCATTGAGTGAATACCAGCCAAGGGGAAAACAGGCTCCATATGATAGTGTGTCTGTCCTCTTTACTTGCCTTTTACAGGTTCGACCAGGTTTAGCAGTTGCAGAATGATTTTCATTATGAATAGATAGAAAAGAAAAGGGCTGAAGTTATTCCATTCCTCACAATACATCTTTAAGGAGCTACCGAGGAAGAAAGCAATAATGATAAAAGGAAAATGCTGAAAACAAGGTCCCTGATAACAGCTTATTTTATTAGAGAGAGAATGCTCCTGCTATAGCACCCACCGAAGGTCGAGATAGGGAAGAACTATCGGTAGAGGCTGCTCCAGAGGGGGTTCAGGTTGAGGCTTCTGACAAGGAAGGGGAACCATTATTATGATATAGAAAAACAAAGGAAACCTATCCATAGTAAACAAGAACTAGGGCGCCCTCTTCCTTTGCGAAGTTGAACTAAGAAGTGGCATCGGTCTTTTCTTTGAATAAGCTATTTGGAAAGATAGGGAACTTCTTTCTAGAAGCTGGTAGAAATGGAATTGGAAATGGGACCGGTTAGAAGTCCTTGAATACATAGCTTCCGGGTGTGATTGAACTCTTGATCCTTCAAGGGAGCTTCTTGTGAATGGGAATGAGAAAGCTCAGAGAAAGAAGTGGGTTGGTTATGGTATTATGCTGTCTACGTTGAAAGAGTTGCTGACCTTTCATCTGGCATTTCCTCTGTCAATTGATCAGACCTGAGACGAAGGAGAATTGGGAGTGAACTTCCTTGTCTTCCCAGTTGTGCTGAAACATTCCTTGACCTTCTTATAGACGGATAGATTGAAGCTGTCCTTTTCCTATTCTTTGGCCCGCCGCCTACCTCTTATAGAACCCCCTTGGCCCCACTAGCTCTCATTCGCCGGACAGTTCTAGAATCGGAGAGAAAGGGCATTGCCAATAGAATGAAGACCAAGGCACTATGTCCTATTGATAGCTAGTAGTTCCAGTTGCTTTTTCCTCGTCCTAGTCTTCCTCTTTTGATGAATAAGGATATGTACCCTTTTATGCAGTTGATGGTAAATTCCCTCTTCTTCACTTCCTACTCTCCAAAGCGCTTACCTTGGATTCGATGGAGTCCTCTATAGGTAGTTATCCGGTCTTTCCCTTCTCTATCTCGGTGGAAAGCAACTCAACTCTGCCCTTACAACGGCTTTGGATGTGTTCTACACAGCTTCTTCAGAAGTATTGAGTTTTCTTGTTCTGTCCTTTGGCTTCTTCCGACGTCTCATCCCTAGTGAAGTTGTCTCCATCAGCTGTTTTCGACATGACCCGTGGTATTCATCCTAGGAGTCTGGGCCGTGTCTCAGTCCCAGTTCGGTAGGGGAAATCAAAAGCTAGGGTGACTTCAGAGAGCCCCTCTTCTCTTGTCCTAGTCCTGTGTTACTAGTCTAAGTAGTTCTTGAATGAATAGCTTTAGCAGTTCCTCTTGTTTTCCCACCAGAGGCTAAAAGAGACGCCGTGTTGATTGTCTTCCCCGTCCTAGTCTTTGCTTCCGGGTTTGATGTTCTTTCCTCAGCATCTCCGAATCGCACAGGGAAAGGGAATCCACCTATACTCAGCTAGGGGTTTCAGTGGAAAATGCTTCCTATTCTTCTATTGGAATTGTCTTCATTGAAGTTGAACAAGCGTGGAATAGAATAGGCAAGGTTGGAAGCTCTTTGTTCAGACTCTTCAGGAAGGAAGGAACTATCCAAAAATCCAAGTTTCGATGTCCTATAGTATGTTCCGGGTAGAAATTTTGGGAAGAAAAATGAAAAATGCGTGAGAACCTTGGTATTGGCTTCCCCTTCCCCGGCTTCCTTGGAGATCTTCTTTCTACTTTATACGTGTTCAGTCTTTTAGTTATGTCTTGCCTAGTAGGAAATATTAGACAACGGGGTTTCAAGTTCTTGTCCGTGAAGTCCTTGAGTGAGTTCGATGGGAATCTCAGTCACTCATTCAATTGCTGAGTATATCAAGTGTTAGAAGAACTGGGTTCCTACGATGCTTGATAGAATGAGAGTACGAGACAGAGTTAGAGTAGGCAATTGAATAGGGCTTTCTACGCGACAGAGTTTGCAGTGAATTCGATGCGTCTACCTGCGTCAGGTTCACTGAGAAATATCGTAAAAGAAGATCTCTCGAGCGATTGATAAATTATCGTAAGAGAAGCAAAAGAATGTTACGTCCAATTATTCCCATGTTTTTCCTTGGTCAACAACCAAGCAACTACATATATCTAAAAAAGTCTCTCCCTTCATGTTAGGGTAGAGCAGAGCAGTCAAAGAATTCACTCTTTAAATGAAAAGAAAACTTGAGATTTATCAATATGGGTCTCAATTAGATCCAAGCAATCCGAGTCGGTATTCTCCCAGCGATTGGCTGGAGATATCCATTTCGGAATCTACTCCATCTTCTTCTAGTTGTTCTATAGGGGCCCCACAGGTCTCCAATAGTTCAGATAGCGAGCTGGCTAATGAGTTCTTGCGAAAAATCGCTCAGGAGCTCCAACGGCGTATGGAGGAAATCGGTATAGACTTACCGTCTTCCATACCGATGGATTTTTGGATAACTTTCCATATATTGGGTGAAGAAGAGGCTGGGGCGCTAGACCCCTCTTTTCTCATCGATGTCCTTGCGGATCTCCAACTCCCTGCCCCTATTCTGAGTTGGTATTGGGAGGTTGCCTTCGACTCTCTTTTCCTAATCTGGACTTAGACCTCACAAAGAATGTTATTGTTATGCCCATGCCTTTCTTGGTCGGACCAACCCAACCGGTGATTTCCGACAAGTCTTTCTTCATTTTTCGAGCAAAAAGCGGAACTAGAGGGATGAAATGAAAAGTGTTTATTACGATTACGCCCAACAGCCCACTTGAGCAATTTTCCATTCTCCCATTGATTCCTATGAAAATAGGAAACTTGTATTTCTCATTCACAAATCCATCTTTGTTTATGCTGCTAACTCTCAGTTTGGTCCTACTTCTGCTTCATTTTGTTACTAAAAACGGAGGAGGAAACTCAGTACCAAATGTTTGGCAATCCTTGGTAGAGCTTATTTATGATTTCGTGCTGAACCTGGTAAACGAACAAATAGGTGGTCTTTCCGGAAATGTTAAACAAAAGTTTTTCCCTTGCATCTTGGTCACTTTTACTTTTTTGTTATTTCGTAATCTCCAGGGTATGATACCCTATAGCTTTACAGTTACAAGTCATTTTCTCATTACTTTGGGTCTTTCATTTTCCATTTTTATTGGCATTACTATAGTGGGATTTCAAAGAAATGGGCTTCATTTTTTAAGCTTCTTATTACCTGCAGGAGTCCCACTGCCGTTAGCACCTTTTTTAGTACTCCTTGAGCTAATCCCTCATTGTTTTCGCGCATTAAGCTCAGGAATACGTTTATTTGCGAATATGATGGCCGGTCATAGTTCAGTAAAGATTTTAAGTGGGTTCGCTTGGACTATGCTATGTATGAATGATCTTTTATATTTCATAGGAGATCTTGGTCCTTTATTTATAGTTCTTGCATTAACCGGTCTTGAATTAGGTGTAGCTATATTACAAGCTCATGTTTTTACGATCTTAATCTGTATTTACTTGAATGATGCTACAAATCTCCATCAAAATGGTTATTTATTTATAATTGAACAAAAGCGAGGTATTTATAATACCAAGTTTACGAGGTGAAGGTATTTACACTACCCCGGATCAAAAAAAAAAGAGCAGACCCCATTGAAGACGAGAGTGAGGTGCAACAAGGCCATTTCCCTTCTCACGGAGCCGTACGTGGACGTTACCGCTCATACAGCTCCCAGCCGGCAAGCAGTTAGCCTTCCTCTACAAAGAATGGAAGTGTGGATGAATCGACATCAAAAAAAGGAATTCGGTTTTTCTTTTCAGCAATAACATGATAAGAGTATCCACAAAAACCTACGGGTCACGCCAAGGAAAAAACCACTCCCCATTTTTGCCCTATCACTAGTGATTACTCCCGATCCGAAGCACCCCGAACTACCAGCTTTGAAAATGAGTTGCTTAGGCTTACCGAACCTATGCTTCTTCCCCGACACCACCAAAGCCTTATATATTCTAAATAAACCTTCCTTTCCGGGCTAGGACTGAGATCGGACTTATCGAACCACGTTAGCAATCCGGTTCAGGAAAGCAGGTAAAGACATCCAATGAGCTAGATTCCCATCTTTCTTTCTATACGCAATGAAATATTTTCTTTGGTTTGGCTTGCTTCCATGAGTTAAAGAGCTTCTCTTTCTTGGACGAGAGACTGTCAAAAGAAAATAAATCAGTTTCAGAATGAATAGATCGCGAATAAGAATTTTGATTGATTACAGACATCGAATAGAAAATCTTTTAGACTATTTTGAAACTATATAATCGAATCAGTAGAAAGGAAGAAGAAATGCACCGGTTTCTAATTGAAGAAGAGCAGAAAAAAGGATATGACACTCTTGAAGTCAGTTCTGTCGTCCTACTCGTTCTCTTGTGGGTATGACGAGCGGCTGCGGGGAACTCCGCGAGGGCGATAGGCCCACAGCACCTTATATGCATGGTTCTTAGCTCATCCCGTACCCCAAAAAACCAAAAGATGGAAAACAGGGGAATGGCCAGTTATGGAAGGAAAACCCCTGTACCCCCTGCTTCCAGGGCCATCAGGGCCGGAAGGAATGCCAGAAGCAAACGATTCCGTCGCACTGTGTAAGCAAGCAGACAGGCAGGGCAAGAAAGACCACGGGCCAGTTCTCCCAAGATGCGGTCAAGCACCCTCCAGTCCATTTTTCATGTCCCAAGGAGCGCGAATCCCAAAAACAGAGGAGAAGATACCCTCGCTGGACCAGGACGAGGCTGCTACTCTATCGACGCCTGTATGCGGACACAACTGAAAGGGGGTGAGCCTTTCCCGTAATCCGACATGGACCTAGAACTCGCCCTTTCGGTACCTGTCTAGCAAGCTTTTTCTCTGCCGGTAGCTGGTCAAGAGTAAAGGCGAAGCTTGGATCCGCCTTAGAAGAAAGGTTCGCACTGAACACTTTCCCAATCCCAAAACAAAAACACGAAACAAGACACACATGGGCAGGCCCAGCAAACACTTCTCTCTCTTATGTAAAGACAGAAAAAAGATTCTATCATAAGAGAAGTGAGGATCATGTCAATCACTGTCAAATCGAATGGAGAATGACACAAAGGCTTTTCTTTCCAAAGAGGGAGACTCCTTTCTTTCATACAAGAACACTTCACTTTCGAAACGGAAATAATTGACAGAAGGGAATCTTTTCTCTACCTCTCTATCTAAATCGGCTAAATAGATATTCGTAAGTACGGATGAAAGACCGATGACGGGAGGTGGGCCCTTTCTTTATAGTTTTTTCCCGCTTTCCAGCAGAGGCAGCGATATGGCATACAGAATTTCTTAATTTCTTTTTTTTTTTCGCCGGTAAATTCTAATTCATGCTTAGGTGTCTGTCGTTCTCGGTGTGCTCGAATCGGCTTTCTTTGTCTACGAATAGGCTGCCCAAAAGAGGGTCTTTCGGTCGAGCCCTTTTCTAACCACCGCCTTTTTCTTTTGTGGCATTCAAGCACAGATGTAGCTAAAATCTTGCAGACACTCCCAATAGCTCTGTGCTGTGAGCCTGACCTGACCCGATTGACCCCTATCTTGGCTGAGTGGTCAACAGGCAATGCAGGCCTGACAAACCTTCCATTTCTAGGCGAGGAGGAGATAACAAGGGAGGCGGCTTCCACATAAGCTCCCAATTCAGTAATGCCGGCAACCTGTATCAGTGAGTATTCCAGTGGCATTGGCGGTACAATCGAGATAGCGTTCCGAGGATTAGAGGTTTTTGAATCCCTTACTTTTCTATCTTCACAACTTGAAATGCGCTCCTAATTAGTCCTTTTTTTATTTAAACGAGCTGCTGCTTTTTCTCAAACCGAATGGTCAAAGGCTGGGAAAGAGTATGATGAGATCGGGAAAGCTGTACCCGCTACTCTATCGAAAGAGGTTTTCCTACTCCTTATGAGGCTAACCCTGCGCTTGCAAAAAGGAAAGGTAGACCACCAATGGAGATTGCCGGTTAAGAAGATGCTGAATGTCCGAGTCGGGGAAAGGAATTGCTAGTCTAGAGGCGGCTCGATTCAAGCAAGGGAATTGATTTAGGTAGGGCTCAAGGCCGAGCTCTTAAATAGTCGAATCTTCAATCAAGCAAGACCGGAGCTGCCAACTGCAAAAGAGCGAATCTTTCCACAAGAAAGCGAGCCGGTGAAGTAATATAAGCTCCTATACCGGTTGAAGTGAAGTCGGTGAAAAGGGATCAGTAAGAAATTTTGCATCTGTATGATAGCATGAGCGCTTTAGGGCGTCCACTCGAGAATCTGCTCCTTCAAGGGTGAATGAATAAGCAGTTTCAATCCCTGCTCCTTACGCCAATCCTCCGCCAAGGTAACTATCAGGTAGGGCCGGGAGGTAACTAAGCTAGCCTTTCTTTTCAGGCAGGTTTCCATCAAACAACCAAAGGAAGGTAAGCAAGCTCGGGTAAACAGATGAGCCTTCAGACAGATTCCCAGAAAAGCCAGCCAAGTCCGACTATTAGCCAGGAAAGCCAAACTTCAAGGGATTGGGCAGAGAGCAGCTTCACCAGAAGAAGAGGGAAATGAGCTAGCATAGTTAGCGAGGAAGGCCAGCTGGAAACAAGGGCAGGGGCTTAATTTACCCTCTCGCCGTCTCCAAGGGCTCAGGCATTCCATGAAGTGCAAGCATTTGAACCGATCGATAAGCCGGGAACTGCCCCACCTACCACGCAAGGAAAGAAAGGCTTTGAACTAGCCTAGCCGCCTTCAAGACTCCCGATGAACCTCAAAGCACTTCGTACCTCGATGCGCTTAGCTCTTCTTTTTTATTTACCTTGCCTTCTACTTACCGCTTCCGGAAGTTCTTCCATCCCTTCCCAACAGCGAACCGAAGCACCTAACAAGCAAGGCTTATCCCTCTTTCTAGGCATTCTCCTCCCCACGGAAGAGCTCCGCTATCACCTAAGAGACTGCAATTAATTAGCCTAATAGAACTATTTATGAGGATTTGACTAAAGTAAAGAATTCATGGATAAAACATTCACACGTTGGTAGGTCGGCTCACCGCTTTTGGTTTACAGGCTTTGTTACCGGACCGGCCGGTGTATAAAAAGGGGAAGTTTCTGGGTAGGTTTCCCGATTCAGGTAAATGCAGCTACGGACTTACTAGAGCTACTACGCATTCTATAATTGGGGGAAGGATAAAAGAAGGCATAAAATGTCTGAATCTTTCTAAACTAGCAGAAGACATGAAAGTCACTAAACAGCGCTTTGAAACTATTCACTTTGGGCATAGAAAGGTTTCGGGTACCAAAGTGAGACAGTGATCCCTACGCCCTGAACTAACTGCCCGAGGGCCCACCTATGCTACTACCAAGCCCACAAAAAGCTCCCAACCGATGTTCCCACCCAAAAAGCCAACTGTGCAGCTTAACAAGTCCCCCATTTCGGTAGCCAAGAAGACCCATTTTCCTTGAGTGCGAATTAGGATTAGCAGTCGAGTCGGACTAGCTCTTTTCGAACAAAGAAGAAACTGGCTAAGATTCAACTGACCTATATAGCCACCAGTGGAACTAAAGGAAGTCGCTTCTGGGCTTAAGGCAGCTCGGGACTCTGAATCGATCAATCGAATGGGACTACTCCGATCCTCGCATCGGTGAAATAACGTATAATAGATAGGGAAATCTATGCTTTCTGGCTCCTCACTTCCGGCATCTCAGGTGGCTTTCCCGGCGCACTTTCCTTTATTGTGAAAGTTCGTGAGAGTCTACTTTCTGCCTTCCCTCTCCTGGCTTTACTGAACTGATTCCCTCGCTTCCTTCGATAGGTTTAAGAGCATGTGATATTCTCACTGCTAGCAGCAATCATTATAAAATCTTCCTATTTGTTTTTGGGTTCACCATGTGCATTACTAGCCAGTTTCAAATAGGAATATATCTATTTAGATAGATCTAGACCCATATCCATAAAAAATAAAGATTAGTACTGGCTCCTATTGATCCATAAGTTTCAGCGGCAAGAAGGAAAGAAGCCTATATCATCTATAGTCCTTTTCCAGAGCGAGATCCAGGACCATCAGTAGCATATCGACCAGCTTCGCGAACAGGCCGCCTATACTTCCTTACCGATCCGGTACTAGTTATGGTTATGCTGCTGAATCAACTGCATAATCGATTGGATCTGCTACTAGTGGATTATATGTTCCCATCTATGCCTCTAGTGATGCTTCAGCCTTCGTCTTTGCTGCTCCTGTGGGGACGAGAACGAACTGACTCTAAATCTGCAGAATCCACTACCCGCTCCTCCTTCTTGGTCACCAGAAGAGAATCAACTGGATCGACTTTCTCGGACGCTGGCTCTACCTGTGCTCTAGCTTCGGGTTCACCTAGACAAGAAGGTAGCAACGGGAAGCAAGGCAAAAGCTCAATCCAACATACCTTGCAGACTAAAAAAACAGGATGAGGGTTGGGTGGAACTGCCTTTCTTGAAGCAGTTCCCTGCCAATCGAAGACCTGAATGTAGCAGCTCCAACACTAGTAGAGGAGGGGGGACATCTCAAAGTAGCCTAGGGGCAAAAAAGTTTTGAAGGGAATTGCACAGGAATGCTAGACTCAGTCCAAGCACGAGAATGCCAATCAACTGTAATGGTAGCTCCACCAAGGACTCAGAAAGCACTTTTTCCAGCACTTGTGCCAACCAACCCAACACAACAAAGCAAGCTTGGATACGACCAGAGCAATCTTTATTTTAAGAGCTTAGGGAGAGCAAGCAAACGGAACTTCACATACTAAATTCAATATCTTGAGTAGCCAGAAGCAGTTCCTCAGAGGCTAGGGGTGAAAACTATTAAAGGTGTCTAATCGTATAAATAAAACTGACAAGAACTGGACTGATTTACCTCGGGGTTACTTTCCGAGGCGGTAAGGAAGCGTAGCAGCATCGGGGGAGTCCTATTAAACCTCTATTCCATCAAGAAAAACAAGGCACACTAAAAGCTGGTCTTTAAGAAACCAACCTGAAAGTAGGAAACTTTCCTTGGGATTCTATATCATCATAGGCCTGCCAGGAGAAAAACCGCTTTCTTTCCAAAGAGATTCATGAGTTCCAACTCTTCCGTATAGCCGTCTTGATGAGGGCAAGACTCAAATACGGAATAAGGAAAGCAATGGCATCGATTAGAAAGAACATTATAGATGGAAAGATATGTCTTGTGACCGACCAGCCTTTCTTTTTTAAATATATGATCTTTGACCTGCTGTCTTTTCAGGCCGGGAAGGGTATCCGCGGAAGATGAGCTAACGTAAAGGCCCTCGGCAGAGGAACGAGCTCTATTTACGTCATTCTAAGAGGCGCTTCAAGCCGGAAGAAAGGAGTAGCGAAGGTAGCAAAGTATAGATTGGATTGAGACAAGAACCTTCCGTTGTTAAAGACAGACTAGACTGGATTACCGCACTCTGAAAGCCCGGGTTCCAGCTTAGCGCATTGAAGGAATAAAGAAATGGCACAGCTGAGTGCTAGAATCTTAGTCGATGGAAGTTATATTCACCAATTCACTAAATGAATATTCGTTCAATTTCAATCATAACAGTCAAACTCTTTGTTCTCATAACAGAGAACCCTATCATAGGCCCTTAGCCTTAGTTGGAAGCTAAACCAAAGCTAAGCTTGTAGGCTCGTAGAGAAAGCTATTGTGCAGGTATACCCACAATCCATGTTCCTGAACAGTCTCGTTCGAACATCTGATTCACCTTAGGGCGGACACTTCACTTCAAGCTTAAACCTCCGTCTATGATCGGCTTGCTTTCTCGGTATCGTGAGTCTAAACTCTTTAAGCCGACCAACTAATAGATAGAGATATAGCTCAGTAAACACGGGAATCACTATCGCCTTCGGCTTAAACACGGCTACGCTTCGCTCTTTTTAACTATCGCTAGTCTGTAGTCTGTGAAAGAAGATTGCAATTTCTGGTCACTTTCAGTCTAACCCGGATTTTCTTAGTTAGTCGGGACTTGCTTCTTAGTGTGTAGTGGATCAACCAGGCTAGCTTTCCTGTAGTAGAGCGCGGGGGGAGTGACCATCAGGGCCTTGAATAGGGTGTGCCTTTTTTTTCTGTATATTTTTTATGAGGAGTACTGAAGAATGTACTATACAGTAGGTTCTCAGTGCCCTAAGATCCCAATCCCAGATCGAGTTCCAATCGCAGAATTGTTCTCAAGCGAATGGCTTTTACTCAACCTCAATTCATTCAGTTAGGACCTCCTCTTATGTCATTTCTTTCCTTGCCAGCGTGAGGAGTCAGATCGGATTCTAGCACTTGCATGGAATCTGGGATAGTGGCTATTGGCAGCCACTCTTGGCATGAGCACTAGCATCTTGCTAACATCGGCTTTTTCCTCCGACTAGAAGAGGATCTTGTTCACGGCGGATTCAAGATCCTCAAATGTGGCTTTGGCTTCAGCTATCTCATTCGTTCTTTTATTCTCTTCCTACCCTTTCTTTCATTCAAGAAGAGCAACTTGCCTTACTTTACTTTTCTTTAAGTCGAAGAAGGTGCGTAGCTTGCTTACCTGCTCCGTCGAAGTCTAGTTCACGTTCACTTAAACAATGCTATCAGCCTTTCTCTCTCTTTCTTCTCTCCTCAATTCGCGGAGGGCTCCTTCATCGCAACGATTCTTCTCCGTTCAAGAAGAACGAACTGTTTTCGTGATCGAATTACGAAATAGATATACGAACTGTATAGGATCATTTGCTGGAATGGGATAAGTGATTCTTTTATAGGATCCCAATGGGATATTCGAATCCACTGAAGATGCAATAGTTGTGATCGATCAGCTTCAAGTATGACCGAGGACTTTCTATCTGCATCCATAATAACTAAACAATCCGGTTGTTGGTTCGACCCGAAATTGATCTTTCTTGTTTCTCGAACGGATTTTTTTCGGACTTGAACAATTGGTCAAAAAACCCCCGATCCTCCATTGAGAATCATTGATACAGCCGATTCTCGTCGCCATTTGTTCCATTATCTCATCGAATAACGAATTGGTATTTACAAAGAAGGAACGCCATGCCTAACTTTTGTTGCGCCCTCGCTCTCTATTCTCATCTAGGGTTTTCTCTAGATGATTCTGCTGAGATAATGTCTTTCTGGTTGGGGCCAAATCCGCAATCGTTTCAGAGGAAATATGGTGAATGAACCTTGATGGGCCAGTCAACTAGTTGTTCCATTTTCTCTTTTCTGTTGACAAGTTGAATTCCATCAACCATTTTTTAAATAAAGCGAAGGGAGCCCGCTTACCCACTCTCCCTTCCCCCCATCGCTGGGGGCCTCACCCAATTATCAAATGAATAAATCGGATTACAAGTTGCCTTAAACATAAAAATGAATCCAATCTGCCGTCCCATTCGACATAATATAATGATAAAATGACTTGTAACTGTGAAGCTAGAAGGTATCATACCCTGGGGATTACAAAATAACGAAAAAGTATATGCTGTTTTAGTAAAGTTGACTCACCAATCTCAGCCCTAGTTTTTTAGGTGGTAGGTTCGAGTCCTGAGTCACTCACGGTCATTAGTCTGGTTAGCTCTTCCTGATAGGTTGAAAGGGATGAAAGCCCCGTTTTGATTGAGCAGGCGGTCAAGCCGAAGCTTCGAAACCGTGGAGCAGTGGAGAAACAGGAATTCTAGGTCTTTGAGCTTCGTTCCATCGACTTGGCTTAACAATAGGTGGTGGAGATCCGGGCGCATAGCCATAGTCAGCTGCTGCTGCCATCGCTTTTCTTTTTTAGTGATATCATCCTCAAAAAGACTGAGCATGGACAAGGAAGACTAATCACAGCTAGTCGTGTGTCGAAATGGGACAGAGATAGTTTGTCAATCAACCACCTCTCCACTCCCCTTTCCCTGGCCATCCCATTCACACCTACTTCGACACCGTCTGCATGGTCATCCCCAACAGAAGTTATCAAACAATCACCACCTTGACCAGTATCATCAAGAGAAGGTGGTGAGGGATCCTTATCTTTCTGTTAGAGCAGATTAAGGATCGAATAACCAAGAGGGGGGTGAATAGGTTACCAAGCAATTTTGCCCTCTTTTCGGTTACTCGATACGCAAGATATAGAAACAGAGTATTTAAAGGAAATGTGCGGAAGCGTAAGAACAGAAGACTTTCTTTCTAATTCAGGCAGGAAGGAAGCGCTCAAACAAAATCGCACAGATAATACTTAAGAAAGCTAAGCAGATAATCACAGAGGCAATAAAGCTAACTTTTTTAAGGAAATAGAAGTGTGCATAAATGAAAGATGCTGAAAGGGAAAGTGCAGAAATATAAACAGAGATGGTGCACCCAGATTGTTAGAGGTTCGGCCTACGTCCTCTACCTTGGCCCTTCACCAAGGATTTCCATTCAACTCGGGAAATCTGCCTTTTCAAGGTGCAGGCTTATTAACCTTTACAATTTCGCTCAATGGAAGGAAGGGGGTTTACAAAGAATGCCTCTCAACAGGCCGATAGAAAGATTCTCTCAAGATTGTGTGCTCTCTTGAGCAAGACTGAGAATGATGGCAGGATGCCTTGGCTTTTCTCTCTTTTGAATCTCTGATTTAGCGTAGTCTTCTTCCTCCAAGTTCTTCAGTTTGCCTCTGAGATTTTTTGGCAATCTTCTTCTCACTGGTGGTGAAGCTCCCAATGCTCAAACTAGCCGTTGTGACCGTTCTGACAATTCCAACGTTCATATTTCAACGGTCACATAATTGCTCCATCGATGTGCTCTCTCTATGTTGCTTCCAATCTTCATGAAGACCATCGATCTAACTTCTTTGTGAATCGATGTCTTCTCTTCTTCTTCTTTTGACTTACGTTGACTGACTCCTTGGCACTGGTTGAGTTGAGTCAGCATCTTGATGTAAGCTTGAGGAAGTCCTTCATCTTCATTTCATCACCATCATCTTCTTGATACCTTCGTAATCTGATCATCATGACCAGCATATAAGATTTGCTTGTGAAGGTTGATGTTCAGCTCCATTGATGATGATGTTGCCTAGAGAGCATTCTTCTTCTCTTCAGCTGTGATCTTCACCAGATATCATTCTTGTGGTGCTCGATCTTCCATGTTGTGCTGCTGATGCTTCACCTCGATTTCCCGCTTCTCTCTTCAATTGATGAACTGGACCACTTTCTTTGGTTATGTTGGGCCAGAACACCTTTCCATTAAGCTCTGCGGGCTGACTGCTTCTGTCGTCCATTTGGTCCGTTGGAAAGATTCATTGAGTCTTGGACCATCTTCGTTGTGTTGGACCTTGACAGCTTCCTTCTTCCTGAGCTTGCTGCTTTCATCCAGTTGGTCCACAAGAGATCACTTCAGGATATTGGACCGTTAGCATCTTCTTGGATCATGGCAGCTTCTTCTTCTTGGACTCTTGGGCGCTTTAATGATTTGAGCATAATGGACTTTGCCGTTGTTGTTGCTCCTTTGGACTTTGAACTCCGTGCGCCGCTGGATTTGGACTTGAGCAGATATATCGTTGGTTTGCTCCTCTCCTTACAGGTCGTTCTTTCGAAACCTCTCCTCGAAGAATCATTCTGTTGTGAGGGTTGAGACAGGTGTCAAAAGACGCTCCCAAGGGCAATCATCTTCTAGAGCTCATGTGGAGAGGAGGTGTTGTCTTATCCGACAAGGTCTTGTAAGAGCCTGATAAGAAGGGTTTAGCACGCACTAACCGTGCTTCTACCAAAACCAAAGTGAAGCAAAAGGGAGGGGAGATTTTCTCTTCATCCGGGGGTTCATTCATTTTGAACTAAGTTAAGTAAGGCTGATTAGTGAGGTCTTGAAAACTTCATAGAATTCATGATCAGCCATTCATTCTATTTGTTTGTGCTTTCAGCAAGTAGGCAAGGCGAATGGTTTCTATGTTTTTTAATCGGATACCAATTGCTTGGATGCGTTTGAAAGCCTCGAGATGACTTGCTTGCAGAAAAAATGCTTTCTAGGTTTGGTTTGTGTCTTCGTAACAAATGGTCCATTTATTGATGGGCGAACGACGGGGATTGAACCCGCGCGTGGTGGATTCACAATCCACTGCCTTGATCCACTTGGCTACATCCGCCCTTACCCCCGAACGGGTTTAAGTCTCTATCTACGATCAGATCCTTTCAGTCGAACTTCATTTCCTCTCCTCTCCTTTCAGTCGAGTTACTTCGTACCTTTAGCTTCGCTAAAGCGACTTCGTACCTTCTTTCTCAAACTCAAATTTCTCGCTTCTTGCTTTAGAAAGATTGCAGGGGATCGTCGATCTCTTCCTTCAGGTGACTCCGCCCTATCTATTCATCTCTTTTTTCAAATGGATATATTTAGGTAGGGGTCTCTCTTGTTCATAGAT